CATTTGTTATCAATGGAGAATTGCTTATCATCTTAAATTGAGGTGATTGGATTTGCACCAATGGAAACCATAAATTTCATACACAATAGAGGGATAGGGATATGATAGATTTTTTGATTTTTAGATAGTGAATGGAGTTTGTTTTTCCATTCTATCCTATTCATCGGTATTGATCATGGATACTGGAAAAATTGTTTTCTTTCTTTTGGGCTAGCTCATGATCTGAACGAGTCGCACATACACCCTAGTACATGTTCCTCGACGCTGAGGACATCCCCCAAGAGCGGGGGATTTCGTGACATTTCGGATTGGCTGTCTTGTATTTCTAATAAGTTGTTTAATAGTTGGCATGTTGAATCATATCCATAATATGATGGGCTGGTTTAGATCGATCCTAACCAGATGATTATGAATTACTTCTAGTTAATATTCTATTAAATAAGTTTTAATAGATAGAATATTAAACTTGGTAAAATAAAAAGATAAAATCTCAAATCACGGAGTTGGGCGAAATCCATGCTATTTTCATGCAACCGCTACAAGATCAACAATTCCATAAGCTTGGGCTTCTGTTGCTGACATAAAAACATCTCTTTCCATGTCTTCGGATACAACCCATAAAGGTTTACCCGTTCTTTGTACATAAACCCTTGTGAGGGTTTCACGCAGTTTCAGCAGTTCTTCCGCTTCCAGGATAAATTCTCCCGTTTGTGCCTCATAAAAAGAACTAGCAGGTTGATGGATCATTACCCTGATGATATAACATAATAAAAGGTTCCTCTATCTCGCATGATGAAAGGAAGAGAAAAGAAAGAAAGATAAAGAATAACAAGCAAAAAAAAGATAGAATTGAACAACCGTACAGGCATCTTTTGTGCGTTGCATACGGCTCTACAATCAAATTGACCCTTACCTTCCATCAAAGACAGAGAAAAATAGGATCTATCAGACCCATATCGGTAAATGATCAAATTACCACCCTTCCTTTCCAAGGAGTTTAAAAATACTATGATGGCTCCGTTGCTTTATATATTTATGATTTTTTTTGTCTGTGATTCAGCAATCCCAAAGTTTCTTTTTGAGCCGATCAAATAAAATAAGGAAAAAATAATCTTATTTTATTTTTGATTTTCGCACTCTTTCATAACATATGTTAAAAGTCCTCTAGTGTGAAAACAAAAAAGTTTGTGACGCTGAACTGGACTCCCGATAGATAAGATAAAATCGGAAATACCTTTAATCTCATACTACTCTTTCGATACATAATCTAATGTTTTGAAAAAACAATAAAAAACTTTCTCATATCGAATTCAAAGTGCCATGCTATTATTACTTAATATTCATATTTCATATGGCGAAGGCATAGTCTTTTTTTTTCTCTCAAATAAAAACCTCATTGGCGCCAAGCGTGAGGGAATGCTAGACGTTTGGTAATTTCTCCTCCGACTAGGATAAAAGATCCCATTGAAGCGGCTAATCCCATGCATATTGTATGTACATCTGGTCGCACAAATTGCATAGTATCATAAATAGCTACTCCGGGTATTACCCATCCGCCAGGAGAGTTTATAAACAAATACAGATCTTTGGTATCATCCTCGATACTGAGATATACCATAAGACCAATAAGCTGATTCGATATTTCACTATCAACCTCTTGGCCTAAAAAAAGTAATCTTTCTCGATAAAGTCGGTTGATTAGGGTAAAGTTGTATCCCTTAGGAACCGTACATGCATCTTTTGACGCATACGGTTCAAAAAAAAAAATTGCGAAAAAAAAAAAACGAATCAATGTGTAGATTCCAGTCCTCTTTCTTTTTTCATAGCAGGTTTCTAACGAAAGGACTTTTTCTTCGATTTTTCAATAAAGACGAGTTTTGACTCCTTTCCTTATAATAAAAAAAAAAAAAGAATTCACTAAACTTATCGAATTAACTTCTCATTGATGTATTGTTTCATCGAGATCCAATCCAAATCACGATGTAATTTTCTTGTTCTTGAATGGGCCTCGTTAATCTTTTTAGGTTTATGCTCTACTCCGGGTAAAGATCCGCCCGATTTCGATTTGCACATATAGGACAAATGCTCTCATTACCATTTCTTTTTGTTATGACTTTCTTTTTTTTTCAATTCATTTCATGCCTTCCGCCAAATATTTGATGTATTCATCCATTCGATTGATTAACATTGATTAATTGAGACCGCTTCTCTTTCCAAACGGGATCTCTTTACAAATAGGAATTATTTATGATACAAGTAGTAATCATAGATATATTACCAATTGGGTTTTTCTAAACGGAGCCTGGATACTTCATTTTATTAGCCCAACCAACCCAACCATAAATCATTCTAATTGATAATAGTAATCTGAATCCCCCCCAAAAATGGATTTGATTTAATAGTACCTCACGCTCCAAATTTTTGATGATTCAATTAATCTTTCTTGGGCGAAACCGAGGATATCTCGATCGGGGGAGATAACGGGGAAATCCCATATGAC